TTATAAAGTAAGCTAATTAAAGCTAGTGGGTTCATACCCCGAAAATGAAAATTTATTTCCTTTATTAATAATTTTACAAAAAATAATTTTTTATTGAGTTCTATTAATTTCAATTTTATTAGCTTTCTCCTCGTCCCTTTGATTTTCTTTATGAATTTCATTAGAAATTAACATAATAATTTTTATTCCTTTAATAAATTCAAAAAATTTTCTATCTTCTAATAGAATGTTATATTACTATATTGTTCAGTCTTTAGCTTCCTCATTATTTTTTTTTTCTTCATTAATATATTCAATTTATTACTATATTTTATTTTATTATATTATTATAATTTCTATTATAATTAAACTAGCTGCTGCCCCTTTTCATATTTGATTCCCACAAATTTCAGAAGGGTTAAGCTTTTTTTCTTTTTTTATTCTTTCTACTATTCAAAAAATAATTCCTTTATTTATTATTTCTTCAATTAATAATTATTTTTTAATTTTATTTATTATTTTTTCAAGAATTATAGGATCTTTAGGGGGTTTAAATCAAATATCATTAAAAAAAATTCTTGCTTTTTCTTCAATTAGTCATTTATCATGAATTTTATCATTAATTATAATTAATCAAAATTATTGATTTTTATATTTTATTATATATATATTAATTTTAATAAAAATTATTTATTTTTTTCAAAAAAATAATTTAAATATAATTATATCTTTAAATTTTATAAAAACTAATTTTTTTAAAAAAATAAATTTATTTTCATTATTTTTATCTTTAGGAGGAATACCCCCATTTTTAGGATTTTTTATAAAATGAGTTTCAATTTTATTTATTTTAAATAAAATATCTTTAATTTTAATAATTTTAATTATATCTTCCTTAATTAATTTATTCTTTTATATTCGTATTTTATTCCCACTAATACTAAATTTTAACATTTTAATAAAATTTCCTTTAATTGTAATCTCCTACTCATCTATAATTTTTTTTATAATAAACTGTATTTTTATTATTATAATAATTCCTTTAATTACAGTAATTTAAGATTTTAAGTTATTTAAACTAAATACCTTCAAAGTATTAAAAAACTTTTAGTTAAATCTTAGAAAATTCATTTTTAAATTTGCAATTTAATATTTTTTTTAAAATATAAGATTTAGTAAAAGAATTTTATATTCATTAATAAATTTACAATTTATTGCTTAAAATTTCAGCCATTTTACCGCGATGATTTTTTTCTACTAATCATAAAGACATTGGAACTATATATTTAATTTTTGGAAGATGATCAACAATAGTGGGCATATCAATAAGAATTCTAATTCGTTCAGAACTAGGGCAACCAGGTTCTTTAATAGGAAATGATCAAATTTATAATGTTTTAGTAACAGCTCATGCATTTATTATAATTTTTTTTATAGTTATACCAGTAATAATTGGAGGTTTTGGTAATTGATTAGTTCCTCTTATATTAGGTGCCCCAGATATAGCTTTTCCTCGAATAAATAATTTAAGATTTTGGCTTTTACCTCCCTCTTTATTTCTTTTATTAAATTCTTCTTTAGTTGAAAGAGGAGTTGGAACAGGTTGAACTGTCTATCCCCCTTTGTCTAGAAATATTTCCCATTCAGGAGCATCTGTAGATATAGCAATTTTTTCATTACACTTAGCTGGTATTTCATCAATTTTAGGTGCAATTAATTTTATTACTACTATTATTAATATACGTTCACCTAGAATAACATTAGAACGAATACCTCTTTTTGTTTGATCTGTATTAATTACAGCCATTTTACTTCTTTTATCTTTACCTGTATTAGCAGGAGCAATCACTATATTATTAACTGATCGAAATTTTAATACATCTTTTTTTGATCCAGCTGGAGGAGGAGATCCTGTTCTATATCAACATTTATTTTGATTTTTTGGTCACCCAGAAGTATATATTTTAATTCTTCCAGGTTTTGGAATAGTTTCTCATATTATTTGTTTTCAAACAGGAAAAAAAGAACCTTTCGGAACATTAGGAATAATTTATGCAATAGCTGGTATTGGATTTTTAGGTTTTATTGTTTGAGCTCATCATATATTTACAATTGGAATAGATATTGATACACGAGCATATTTTACTGCAGCTACTATAATTATTGCTGTTCCTACCGGAATTAAAATTTTTAGATGATTAGCTACTCTTCACGGATCTAATATTAATTTTAACGCTTCAATATTGTGGGTTTTAGGTTTTGTTTTTCTTTTTACTTTAGGGGGACTAACAGGAATTATTTTAGCAAATTCGTCTATTGATATTATTTTACATGACACATATTATGTAGTAGCTCATTTTCATTATGTATTATCTATAGGCGCAGTATTTGCTATTATAGGTTCTATTATTCACTGATTCCCTATATTTTTTGGATTTAATTTTAATTCAATATGATTAAAAATTCAATTTTTCTCTATATTTATTGGCGTAAATATAACTTTTTTTCCGCAACATTTTTTAGGTTTAAGGGGAATACCTCGACGATACTCTGATTATCCTGATTTTTTTTCTAAATGAAATTTAATTTCTTCATTTGGAAGAATAATTTCATCAGTAAGAGTTATTTTTTTTTTAATTATTATATGAGATGCAATCTTATCTAAACGAATACTTTCAATTTCTCAATTTTCAAATTCATTTAATGAATGACAATTAAATTTTCCTCCTTCTGAGCATACTTTTAATCAAAATAATATTTTAATTAAATAACATATGATAACCTGATCAAATATTATATTTTCAAACAGAAATTCCCCCATTATAGAACAAATAATTTTTTTTCATGATCATTCTATACTTATTATTTTAATAATTACTATTATTACACTTTATATAATTATCAATACTCTATTTAATACACTTTCTTCACGCTTTTTAATAGAAGGACAAGAAATTGAAACAATTTGAACTATTATTCCAGCAATTACCTTAATTTTTATTGCTTTCCCATCATTGCGTCTTTTATATATAATAGATGAATCATTTAATCAATCATTAATTGTAAAAATTATTGGTCATCAATGATATTGATCTTATGAATTATCAGACTTTAATGTTGAATTTGATTCTTTTATAATCCCCTCAAGAGAAATAAAAATTAATTCATTTCGTCTATTAGACGTTGATAATCGTTTAATTATTCCTTACAATTCTAATATTAAATTTTTAATTTCTTCCGCAGATGTAATTCATTCATGAACTGTTCCATCATTAGGAATTAAAATAGATGCCATTCCAGGACGCCTTAATCAAACTTTTTCTTTTTCATATCGTCCTGGATTATTTTTCGGCCAATGTTCTGAAATTTGTGGAGCAAATCATAGATTTATACCTATTTCTATAGAAATTACTTCAATTAAAAATTTTATTAAATGACTTAAATCTTTTTCATTGAATGGCTGAAAAATTTAAAGCATTGGTCTCTTAAACCACACAATAGTGTTAATCACTTTCAATGAAAAAACTAGTTAAATTATATAACAAAAGAGTGTCACTCTTAAATTACTAAAAAGTGTTTTTTAAAATGCCTCAAATTTTTCCAATAAATTGAATTTTTTTATATATTCTATTTTCTTTAATTTTAATTTTAAATTTTATTAACATATTTTTTTTTATTATAAATAAAAATTACAAAAATTATTTAAATATTCAAAAAAAAATATTTTTTTTTAAATGATAACTAACTTATTTTCTATTTTTGACCCATCTACATCTTTTTATTTTAAATTAAATTGAATTTCCATTATTTCAATTTTTTGACTAATTCCTATAAATTATTGATTAATTTCTTCGCGTTATCAAATGTTCTGAAATAATATTTATTATTATTTATTTAAAGAAATTAAAAGAAATTTATCATTTAATAACTATAAATTTATTATATTTTTTATTTCAATTTTTTTTTCAATTTTAATATTTAACTCATTAGGTTTACTACCTTATGTTTTTACACCTTCAAGACATATTACTTTTTCAATAATAATAGCATTTCCTATTTGACTTTCTTTAATAATTAAGGGTTGAACAACCTCATTTAATATAATAATAACTCATTTAGTACCTTTAGGGTCTCCTATTATTCTATCTTCATTTATAGTTTTAATTGAAACGATTAGTAATATAATTCGTCCTATTACTCTTTCTGTTCGATTATCAGCTAATATAATTAGAGGTCATCTTTTACTTCATTTATTAACTTCTATTTCATTTAAATTTCCATATTTGTTTATTTTAACCTTTCCCGTTCTATTAACATTAATAATTTTAGAAACAGCTGTAGCTTTAATTCAAAGTTATGTTTTTATTACTTTAGCTTCTCTATATACTAATGAAATTTAAAAACTAATGATATACCACCCCTTTCATATAGTTAACAAAAGTCCTTGACCTTTTACAAGTTGTATTTCATCTTTAATATTAACCATTAGAACAATTTTAATACTTCATTTTTCCTTCTCTTTTATAATTTTTTTGACTTTAATAATTTTAATTAGTACTCTTTTTCAATGATGACGAGATGTATCACGAGAAGCTTCTTTTCAAGGTTGACACTCTTCAAATGTTATTTTAGGTTTAAAATTAGGAATAATTTTATTTATTGTTTCAGAAATTTTTTTTTTTATTTCTTTTTTTTGAGCCTTTTTTCATAGAAGACTTTCTCCTAATATTGAAATTGGATCAATATGACCCCCCAAAAATATTTTACCGTTTAATCCATTTGAAATTCCTTTACTTAATACTACAATTTTAATTTCATCTGGAATCTCAGTATCTTGAACTCATCATAGAATTATTAATAAAAATTACAAAGAAGCTTTTAACTCTTTATTAATTACAATTACATTAGGACTTACATTTACTATTCTTCAAGGTTGAGAGTACTATCAAGCTCAATTTTCAATAAGAGATAGAATTTTTGGCTCAACTTTTTTTATAACTACGGGTTTTCATGGAATTCATGTTATTATTGGAACTTTATTTTTAATTGTTTCACTAATTCGAATTAATAAAAACTTAATTTCTTCATCTCATCATTTTGGGTTTGAAGCTGCAGCTTGATATTGACATTTTGTAGATGTAGTATGATTATTTCTGTTTACTTTTATATATTGATGAATTTTTTGTTTAATTAGTATAATTAGTACATTTAATTTCCAATTAAAAAGTTTATTAATAAATTAAACAATTAAAATTATTTTCATAATTATGTTAATTATATTAATTATACTTATTTCTTTTATTATTTCTTTAAAAAGATTTAAAGATAAAGAAAAATTATCCCCTTTCGAGTGTGGGTTTGACCCATTTTCTATTTCTCGAGTTCCTTTTTCATTGAAATTTTTTTTAATTACAATTATTTTTTTAATTTTTGATGTAGAAATTGTAATTATTCTTCCTTTCCCTCTTATTACTATTAATAAAAATTTATTTTTTTTTAGGTCTTTTATTTTAATTAATATTATAATTATGTGAGGTTTATTATATGAATGAAATAAAGGAATACTTGAATGATTAAAATAATATAAAGAAAAGTATTTAAATTAATAAAATCTAATTTGCATTTAGAAATTGAATATTTCCTTTTCTAAAAATAAAGCGATATATAATTGCAATCAGTTTCGACCTGATTTTAGACGAAATCTATTTTTATTTAATAGAAGCCAAAACCCCGCGGCTGTTCACTGTTAATGAACTTATTGATAATTCCTATTAAAAGATTAATATAATAGACTTCTAATCTAAATTTAATGATTTAATTCATTTAATCTTTTTTTTATAGTGTAAATAACACTTAACATTTTCATTGTTAAAATGATCTTAAATCTAAAAATATTCTTAAAAATTAAAAAATTTCTTTACATTTTCAGTGTAATATTTTTATATATAAACTATAAGAATTTTAAAAAGTTAAAATAAATAATATAATTCTCAAAAAGAATAATAATAAAGAATTTAATAAATTATTTATAATTCAATTTAATGACGAAGATTTTCTTTTTAAAAAATTAATTAATCCCCTTGGTCCTATTTCTTCTAATCATTCTAAATCTATTTGATTAGTTTTTCTTAACTGTTTAAAAATTGAAAGAAAAATTATTCTTGTTAAAAAAGATATAAATCATATTCTTCTTATAAAAAAAAAAATAAACTTTATATAATATCTTTTTATATTTAAAATAAAAAAAATATAAAAAATATAAAAAGAAAATCTAATTAAAATTAAATTAAAAATTTTTCTTAAATTAGATAAAACAATAAATTCTTCACAAGAAAATAATAATCAAAAAAAAATATTTCCGAAAAAAATTACACTTACTCTTAATAAGTAAATTGGGTAAATTATTTTATTTCTAGTATTATTATTATTTATTACAGTAAAAAAAATTCTTTTTCAAACAATATAATATATTATTCGTAATCTATAAAGAACTGTTATTATTGTTCTAATAATAATAATAAAAATAATAATAAAATTATTACTATTTATGTAAATTAATTCTAAAATTAAATCTTTAGAATAAAAACCACCTACAAATGGAAAGCCAAATAATGCCAATCTAGAAAGACCAATACTTCTTCTAATTAATGGATTAAAAGAAAAAAATCTTCCTAAATAACGAATATCTTGAATTCTTCTTAATGAATGAATAATTAAACCAGCACATAAAAATAATATAGATTTAAACAGTGCATGAAGAATAAGATGAAAAAATGCTATTTCCATTTGTCCTAAAGATAAAATTATTATAATTAATCCTAATTGTCTTAAAGTAGAAAACGCAATGATTTTTTTAAAATCTATTTCTAAATTAGCACCTACACCAGCTATAAACATAGTTATTAATGAAATTAATAATATAAAATTTGAATAAAACTTAATATTAAAAATAATATAAAATCGAATTAATAAATAAATTCCAGCAGTAACTAAAGTAGAAGAATGAACTAAAGAAGATACTGGTGTGGGGGCAGCTATTGCTGCTGGAAGTCATGCAGAAAAGGGGATTTGAGCTCTTTTAGTTATACCAGAAATTAAAATAAATATTCCACAAATTTTTAAAAATTCTCTAATTCTTATTATATCTATTCTTCCAAAATTTATTAAAAAAATTAAAGATATTAAAATAGTTACATCTCCTACACGATTTCTTAAAACAGTAATTATACCTGAATTGTAAGAGTTACTTCTCTGATAATAAATAACTAGACAATATGATACTAATCCCAACCCATCTCAGCCTAATATAATTATAATTAAATTAGGAGAGAAAATTAAAAGAAGTATAGAAAAAACAAATAGTAAAATTATATAACAAAAATAATTTTTCCTTAAATCTATTTCTATATATTTATCCCTATAAAATACTACTATAGAAGAAATTAGTAATACAATTAAAGAAAAACTTAATCTTAGTCAATCTAATAATAAATAAATTTTAATGTCTAAAAATATAAAATTTAATAATAAAATTTCAATTAAAATAATTTTATAATAAAAAACAAAATATATAAATAATAATATTATTAATATTCCTTTAAATAATAAAAAATTCCCTCATTTTATATAAATTACTTAATGAATTTATTCATCTATAAAACCACAATTTATTATTTTTATTAAACTAATTAAGTTTTAAATTCATATAGAAAAGCATTCTATTTTAAAAGTTCATAAAATTAGTGGTAAAAAATGTATACATATAATTAAATATTCTCGTATAGAAATTATATTAGTCGATCAAAACACTCATCTTTCTCCATGATTAATATATCTAAATAAAAATAACGAATAACAAGCTCTAAAAAAAGAAATTATTATTAAAGGAAATATAAAATAAATTCTAAATTTCATTAACCCTCCTATTAAAAAAATTTCTCCAAAAATATTTATAGAAGGAGGTGCTGATATATTAATAATAGAAAATAAAAATCATCAAAAAGATAAATTAGGAAAAACTTTATTTATTCCTTTTAATAATATTATTCTCCGAGTAAAAAAACGCTCGTACATAAAGTTTCCTAAACAAAATAATCCAGAAGAACATAATCCATGTCCTAATATTAATAATAATCTACCATAAGATCTTCAAAAATTTATTCTTAGTGTACCACCTAATACTACTCCTATATGACAAATAGAAGAATAAGCAATTAAAGATTTAATATCTGTTTGAAACAAACATAATAACCCTACTATTATTCCCCCTCACATAGAAATAATTATAATAATTCAACTTAATTCTATTAATTCCTCTAAAAAAAATTTTTTAAAACGATAAATTCCATAAATTCCTAACTTTAATAAAATAGCCGCTAAAATTATAGAACCAGAAATAGGTGCCTCTACATGAGCTTTAGGTAGCCATAAGTGTAACAAATATATTGGAATTTTTACTAAAAATCCTAAAATTATAAATACATATATATAATTTATTTTATTTGTATAAATTCAATTTAATAAAAAATAATGAAATCTATAATTATTATAAATTAAAATTATAACTAATAAAGGTAATGACCCTAAAAGCGTGTACATTAACATATATAAACCAGCCTGAAGACGTTCAGGTTGATTACCTCAGTTAAAAATAAGCATAATAATAGGAAATAGAATAAATTCAAAAAAAAAATAAAATATAATTAAATTTAACCTAAAAAAACAAACAAATAACAAAAATATTATTAAAAAAATATAAAACAAAAAATATTTTTTGTTTAATAAACTTATATTAACTCTTGAAAGAATTATTAAAAACGAAATTCATATTGAAAGCAAAATTAAATTAATTCTTATATAATCACCCCCTAAGCATATTGTTAAGTCCCTTCAATTATAATTTAATATTTGGAAAAAAATTATAAAAATTCTTATTAATAAAATTAATATTATTTCAACTTGGGAAAATATTACTCTTATTCAAATTATTATAAAAAACAAAAAAAAAATTTTTAACATTTTAATATAAATATAGAAATAATTTTATCATTTCCATAAAAAAAACTTATTATTACTAATAAACTTAACCCTAACCTAGCTTCCACTACAATTATAATTAAATAAATTACAATTAAAGAATAATTGTTTCTTATTAAAAAAATTAATAAAAACAAAAAAAGTCTTAAATTTATAAATTCAAATCTTAACAAAATAGTTATTACATGATAACGATTTTTTAAAAAAGTAATAATTCCAATTAAATATATTAATAAAGCTGCTTCTATCATAAGTTATAATAATTTAAAAAAAATAATGATTTTGTAAATCATAATTGATAATTATATCTTATAACATCAGAAAAGAAATTCTCTTTAAATATCCAAAATTTAAGTACTATTTAATAATATACTATTTTCTGAAATGAAAATTTTGACTTTTTTTATATTATTATTTTTTTTCTTTAATCATCCTATAATAATATTATTTTCAATTATTATAACAACTATTATTATTTCCTGAATTATAATAAATATAATAAATATTTCATGAATATCTATAATTTTAATTTTATTAATTTTGGGCGGAATATTAATTTTATTTATATATATTATTAGATTAATGCCAAATAATAAAATTTCTATAAATAAAAAATTATTTTATTTTATTCCATTATTTTTTATAAGTTTAAAAATAAATTTAGCTATTAAACTTCCTTTACATTTTATTAATAACTTATTTTTAAATAGCTCAATAAATATTATAATTTTTATAATAATTTATTTGTTAATAACTTTACTAATTATTATAAAAATTATAACATCTTCATCATCACCTTTAAAACTATACAACTAATGATAATAAAAAAATTATTAAATCCTTTAATTAATTTACCTACACCCTCAAATATTTCATATATGTGGAATATGGGCTCTCTTTTAGGAATATGTTTAATAATTCAAATTATTTCAGGATTTTTTCTAGCTATAAATTTTTCAAGAGATATTTCAACCGCTTTTAATATAATATCTCATATTATTCGAGATGTAAATAATGGTTGATTAATTCGTTCTATTCATTCAAACGGAGCTTCTATATTTTTTATTTTTATTTATATTCATATAGGACGAGGAATTTACTATTCTTCTTTTTATTTTTCAAAAACTTGATTAAGAGGTTTTATAATTTTAATAATTCTTATAGCAACAGCGTTCTTAGGGTATGTATTACCTTGAGGACAAATATCTTTTTGAGGGGCAACTGTAATTACTAATTTATTTTCAGCAATTCCTTATGTTGGAACAACTTTAACTTATTGAATTTGAGGAGGATTTTCAGTTGATAATAGAACATTAACCCGATTTTTCTCTTTACATTTTATTCTTCCATTTATTTTAATAATAATAGTAATTATTCATATTATTTTAATTCATGAAAATGGTTCTTCAAATCCTCTAGGTGTAAATCTAAACATTGATAAAATTCCTTTCCACCCATATTTTTCATTAAAAGATATAATAGGAATTTCATTAGTACTATTTTTATTCTCAATTATTGTTTTAATTTTTCCCAATTTATTAATTGATTCAGAAAATTTTACAGAAGCCAATCCTCTTGTTACTCCCCCCCACATTCAACCAGAATGATATTTTTTATTTGCATATGCAATTTTACGTTCTATTCCTAATAAATTCGGGGGAGTAGTAGCTTTATTTATATCAATTTTTATTATCATTTCATTACCTTTGTCCATAAAAAATAAATTTTTATCCTTTTATTTTTACCCCTTTAAAAAATTAATATTTTGAATATTTATTAATATATTTTTAATATTAACCTTTTTAGGTGCCTGCCCTGTTGAGTACCCTTTTGTTACATTTAGACAAATTATAACATTTATATACTTTTTATTTTTTTTAATTATTCCTTGGATATGACTTTTTAACTATATAAGTATATATTTTGAAAATATAAAAAAGAAATTAATTCTAAAAGTCTATTTTTCTAAAAAAGATACAATATATGAATAAAATTTTTAAAAAAAAAATAAAAAATAATCTTATAATTCTTCTAGGTAAAATTACTTTTCATGCTAATATTATTAATTTATCATATCGATAGCGAACTAAAGTACCCCGAATTAAAATAAATAAAATTATTATAATAATAACATTTATTATTAAGTACCCTAATGAACCTATAAATAAATTACTAGAAATAACACTAATTAAAATAATATTTCCATATTCAGCTATAAATAAAACAGCAAAATTTCATGATCCATATTCAATATTAAAACCAGATACTAATTCTGATTCTCTTTCTGATAAATCAAAGGGACTTCGATTAGTTTCTGCAAAACTAGATACAACTCAAATAATAAATAAATTTATGAATCCAATAACTATTCATCATAAATTTTGAAAAAATTCAATTTTCGCAATATTATAACTACCCCTAAAAAAAATAGTTCTAATTATAATTAATGAAAATCTAACCTCATATGAAATTACTTGGGCTACCCCACGATATGCTCCTAATATAGCATATTTAGAATTAGAAGATCAACCCCCAAATAAAATTACATATACTCTTAAACTAGATACACATAATAAAAAAACTATTCCATAGTTTATTAAAATTTGATTATAATTTCATTTAAATAAAAATCATAATATTATTATTAATAATAAAGAAACTATAGAAGAAATTATATAAAAAATTATATTTAAATAAAATATTATATTAATTTCCTTTCTAAATAATTTAATTGCATCACTAAAAGGTTGAAAAATACCTAACAACCCTACTTTGTTAGGCCCTTTTCGAATATGTAAATATCCTAAAATTTTACGTTCTAGTAATGTAAAAAAAGCAACTCTAATTAAAACACAAATTAATAAAAATATATATCTAAATAATGAAATCATTATTAAAGGAAATAATCATAGAGGAAGCTTAAATTCCTAGCATTAATTTTTCTGCCACTTTAATTAAATTATAAAAATTATTACTAATTGGAAGCCCTCCATAATCAAATTCTAAATTTGACACAATTTTTCTGTCAAATTAGCTTTATATTAATAAACTATAGTTTAATTAACTAAATTAAAATTTTTAATTCCTTTCGTACTAAAAAAATTAGTATTATTATTAAGATAGAAACCAACCTGGCTTACGCCGGTCTGAACTCAGATCATGTAGGAATTTAAAAGTTGAACAAACTTCTTTTATAAAACTTCTTCATTAAAAAAGTATCCTAATCCAACATCGAGGTCGCAAAACGCTGTTATCCCTAGAGTATTTTTATCATACTATCATTAAGAACGGATCAAAATTAATTTATTATAAAAAGATAATTATTTTTTTTCTATCACCCCAACAAAAATAATTAATAATAATTAAAATTTTAATTATTATTATTAATTAATATAAAATTCATAGGGTCTTCTTGTCCCTAATATTTATTTTTGCTTCCTCACAAAAAAATTAACTTTAATTTTTAATTTAAAGAAAGTTTTTAATTGTTAAACCATTCTCTTAGCACTCATTTAAAATCTTATTTCAATACCTTCGTATAGTCAAAATACCACAGCAATTTAAAATATATTCATTGAGCAGGTTTTACATTTTATTAAATTAAATACAAAATGAAATGTTTTTGATAAACAGTCAACTAAAAAAATTTTTTGCTTAATTCCTTTAAATTAATTATTTTAAATAATTTTAAATTTATATAAATAATTAATAATATTAATCTTTTACTAATTTTTTAATATTTACATTTATTATAAATTAAATAAATCATTAAAAAAATTTTAAAAACTATAATATGATTTAATTTTTTATTAAAAAACCAAGACAATTTCATTCCTTTATTTAATAAATTAATTTATTAAATAATAAAAATTATTTTATAAGCTTATCCCTATAAACCTAAATTATTTTAAATTTTACAGTTAAATATTTTTAATAATTAGATGTATAATCAACATTTTTAATAACCAGATATCTTAAAATATGAAAAAAATTTCATTTCTATTAAAAAATTAAATTTCATAATTTTACAAAAAACTTATATTTTAATAGATCATTTTAATTTCGGGAAATTAATTTATAAATTAATTTTTTTAAAAAACCCTAATGCAAAAGGTACTTTAATAAACTTTTTAATTTTTAATTTTAAAAAGTTAAAAATTCCTTTTCAGTTACTATAAATAAACTTTCTAAATATTATACTTTAAAAATAATTCTATTAATTTTTATTTCTTTAAAAATAAAAATAAATAAAAATAAAATGGTTATAAAAACTAACTTTCATTGTAAATGAAATATCTAATGATTTCATTTTAAAAAACACTTTCCAGTATTTTTACTTTGTTACGACTTATCTCATAAATGAGAGCGACGGGCGATATGTGCATATTTTAGAGCTTATTTCAAATATTCATTATATTAATATTTTACTATTAAATCCTAAATTTTTTAATTTCATCTGTATTTCTATAATAATTAATGTAATTCACTTCATTCATAATTTTTTTGTTGCACCTTGACTTAATATATTTTTATAATATAAAATTATAAATATAATTATTCAATATAATTAAATATAGTGGTATACAAACTGATTTAACAAAATTAAGTAAGATTTAGGTGTTTTATCCATTACAGAGCAAATTCCTCTAAAAAGCTTAAAATACCGCCAAAATTTTTTGATTTCATAATATTTATATACTCTCAACATTTTAGCTTTTAATAATAGGGTATCTAATCCTAGTTTATTTTAAAAATTTTTAAAAAATCAATAATAATTTAAATTAAATTATTAATAAATTTCACCTAAAAAATAAAATTACATTAACTTACTTTAATTTATCTATTTAAATAAATAATAAAAAATAAATTTATTTGTATAACCGCGGCTGCTGGCACAAATTTTACCAAACTTTTACATAAATTTCTTTTTATTTTTAAAATAAAAATAAAAAATATCTTCTATACTTGAAATATATTTAAATTAATTATATAAAGAAAATTTATATTATTTTTTTTAAAACTACACTTTAATATATACATATATTTCCCTTCTTTTTTTTTCCTTCTAAGAAGGGAAATATATAGTCAAAAATAAAAGTCATTCCTATTCGTCTTTTTTGTGTATGTAGTTGTACATAATTAAAACCTCTCTATTCCGATAGGAATAAAGTTACACTAGATTTTATCTAAATCGACTTGAAGAATAATTGTCATCTTCTTAAACTCTCTCGTAAACATTATATGTAATGAAACCATGTCTTAAATTATATTTATACTTAAATATAGCCATTTAAAGGCTATTGACGAGGGATGCTCCTTACATTTCTCAAAAAGTTATCTTATTTTAAAATAAATTTAAAAACGTATATTTTAAATAAAATGCCTGATTAAAAGGGTTATCTTGATAGGATAAATTATGTAAAATTAAATTACTTTTATTAATTTTTAGTTTTAACAATTTATAATTGTTTCCTATAAAATCAAAATTTATTGTGCTTTATATCACCAAAAACTATT